GGAATAAAAATAAAGTAAATTCAAGGAAGAGCTTTATTTTTTTTAAGGGGCCCTCAGGGGGGGGTCCTGGAATGCTTTTCTTCTCCTCTTATTCCATATGGAATACAATTAGTTAAAATAAGACAGTTAAAATAAGAAGGAATAAAGGAATAGTGGAATATTTGACCGTTCACTCCAAAAAGAGGGTCCTATTGAAAAAGAAATAATCCAAAATACAAAACATTTTTTTTTTTTCCAATTCAATTGTTTATTTATCTCTTATTCCAAAATTCCCCTGAAAATCGAATTCCATTTTTTCAATGGGATTACATGATCTAGTTCTTAATATTATTACTTTACTCAATTGACAAATTCCACAACAATAACAATCTCTTGATTCGGAATTAGGGACTCATGTATCATCTGATGAATCTACTTTATTTTACACTTCCGTATCTCACTCTATCTTGTTTTTTAGTATTCTCTAAAATAACTGACTGATGAATTATGAATTTCCCATAACTTAGGTAAGTGCTTTACCAACATATGTAGTGTAGTAAAAAAAATAAAAGGAAATTAATTCTTTCATGCTTACTTTAACTAGTTATTTCGGTTTTCTACTAGCTGCTTTAACTATAACCCCAGCTCTATTTATTGGCTTGAACAAGATACGTCTTATTTGAATTGACTGAATAAGTCAGAAAAAAAAATCTTTCTTTTAGATTCCTGGTATTCTATAACTCTTTTCCACACTAAATTACGAATTTTTTTCTTGGTCATTGAGATTCGTGGATAATTTAGAGTACTATTTAGGGATAGATCGTATCTCTTCTTTTTTTATCACCTCGAACAAATCGAAATGATTGAAGTTTTTCTATTTGGAATCGTCTTAGGCCTAATTCCTATTACTTTAGCGGGATTATTCGTGACTGCATATTTGCAATACAGGCGGGGGGATCAGTTGGATCTTTGATTGAGTAATTTTTATTTTTTTATTGACCTCCTCTCTGGTCTGGAGGAGGTCAAATTCGAGTTTCAATTCAATTTTGTTTTGTTAAATTATTTTACTCTGCTTCGACATAAGATAGATGGAATCACGCTCTGTAGGATTTGAACCTACGACATCGGGTTTTGGAGACCCGCGTTCTACCGAACTGAACTAAGAGCGCTTTCATTCATTCAAAAAGAAAATATTTTTCTATTCCTAACGTATCTCACGTATGTATAGTCTCCACAAATTCAAGTTATACCCACTTTACTTTCAATTGATCTCTTCGCTACTGCCCAAAAAGAATAAAAAAGTAATAGGTAGGGATGACAGGATTTGAACCTGTGACATTTTGTACCCAAAACAAACGCGCTACCAAGCTGCGCTACATCCCTTTTCAAAATTGTTATACAATGCCATTGTACACAATTCCTGTCTTCTTTTCCACATTGTAATTTTATTCTTATTTCTCTATCTATATAGAACCCTCCTGTCATTTCTTCTTTTTGGTCTCATATAATTAAGGAATTATATACATCTAAAATCCAATAAAATTTCGCCTATACAAGAAGGATTACTTTTCCTTGGTAATGTATAGGAAGAAGGGGTCATTTTTTAGGGATAAGAAAATTTCGTCTATATGGTTCATTTTATATATAGCATAACAATCTTGGGCAAAAGTTTCTGATCATATATGTATTCCAACAAGGAAGGAGGATTTTCAATGCGGGATATAAAAACATATCTCTCTGTAGCACCCGTGCTAAGTACTCTATGGTTTGGTGCTTTAGCAGGTTTATTGATAGAAATTAATCGTTTATTTCCAGATGCTTTGTCATTCCCTTTTTTTTAATTGAGGAATAGAATTCTTTGTGACATGACAAAATTTGACCCTTTTTAATCCTTTTATTTAGTATCGGAAGGAAAAAGAAAGAAAAGATGGATTGGCTTGAACCTCAGAGTTATGAAAAATTTGGTAAATTCTATTTTGAAAAAAAAAAAAGAAATTCAATTTAAAGTGGTATCCAAGCTAAACAGGCCTCAGAAATCAGAGCATAGAAAAAGGCTGGGCTGGCTAATTAAATGAAAGGGTTTCGAAGCAAAATCTTTGCTAATTCGACAAGGATTGTATTCTTTAATTATTTCTTTATTTTTTATTACTTAATTTAAGAATTCAAAAAATTGATTCTAATGGATTTTATTCTTCTTCTTCGGATTCAAAATAGAAGAATAAAAGAATAAGTAGAAGAATTTAGTTAAGTCAACCCAAACAGAAAAGGAGGTTCGGTTCATGGCCAAGGGGAAAGATGTTAGAATCAGGGTTATTTTGGAATGCAGCAGTTGTGTTCGAAAAGGTGCCAATGAGGAATCGACGGGGGTTTCTAGATATAGTACTCAAAAGAATCGCCACAATACACCCCGACAATTAGAATTAAAAAAATTTTGTCGTTATTGTCGCAAGCATACGACTCATCACGAAATAAAGAAATAGGAACACCCATCGTGTGTTCGATCTTTCCAAAAAACAGAAAGAGCAAGAACTTTATATTTAATATATAAAAAAAACTATAGTATAAAATACAAATCAACTCATCCGATTTCCGGTAGATATTATTTCATATGTATAGAGGGTATTCATATACTATAAGATTAATTAAATAAGATATGGATCAAAGAAAGACTACTTCTTCTGGATCCTAAATTCATAAAATAATAAAATAAATAAATGAATTTTTTTTGTTCAATTTTAAAATTTTAAATAAGGAATAAATCATGTATACATCTAAACAACCTTTTCTTAAATCTAAGCAACCCTTTCGTAAATCCAAACACACTTTTAATAAATCCAAGCAAACCTTTCGTAAATCCAAGCAAACTTTTCGTAAATTCAAACAACCTTTTCGTAAATCTAAACAACCTTTTCGTAGGCGTCCTCGGATTGGCCCGGGAGATCGAATTGATTATAGAAACATGAGTTTAATTAATAGATTTATTAGTGAACAAGGAAAAATATTATCTAGACGAATAAATAGATTAACCTTGAAACAACAACGATTAATTACTCTTGCTATAAAACAGGCTCGTATTTTATCTTTCTTACCGTTTCGTAACTATGAGAACGAAAAACAATTTCAAGCCCAGTCAATTTCAATAATTACGGGTTCTAGACCTAGAAAAAATAGACATATTCCTCAATTAACGGAAAAGTACAATTCCAATCGAAACTTAAGAAACTACAACCAAAATTTAAGAAACAACAATCGGAACTTAAGTTCCGATTGTTGATGTTTTATTCGAAAGGCCCAGACCTATATATATTATAAAGAAAGTAATCCTGCTCGTTGATTCCTACCACTTAATCTTAATTTATTGTATCTTCCCGGAGTTCCCTCTCCGGGAATTCGGTTTTTATTATTCCAGTATATTACTTTATTTATCCCTTTAATTGATGATCTTTATTTTATTGGAAATCGTGTAAAGATTATTTGGATTTGATACAGCTACTTGTGCAAGCATTTTACGATTAAGAATCAATTTCTTCTTGTACAGGTTGTGTATTAATTTACTATAACTATCAAATACTTTATATATCCGCGTTGCTGCGTTTATCCGAGTGATCCACAAACGACGAAAATCCCTCTTTTGCCTACCTCTATCTCGATGAGAGGAAACAAAAGCTCTTTTTACCTGTTGGGTAATCATTCGATTAAGTCTTAAATGAGCCCCCCTAAAGTTTGAGGCAAATGAACGCATTTTTGTTCGTCGTCTCCGGGCTATATATCCTCGCGGAACTCTGGTCATTGAATCAAATTAACCTTAATGAATAACTAATTATTTCTCTTCTTTTAGCCATCCTTTTTTCCATTAATAACAAAACTAATTATTCCGATATATAAAATATTAATTCCAATGGCTTTTGCTATAGTAACCTTCCCAACCACGATTTTTTATTACACTCCGTTCAGTTATTTCTATGCGAAATAACAAATTAATTCTAATGATACTAAAAAAATAGTGGGTTCCATCGTTTCTATGGTTCCCTTTTAAACGGTAAGGCCCTCTCTATACACCGGAGCCCTTTCTTTCATCAAAAGGTATTGTGAACTTGTATAGTTCACATTCTTTGGCTCTACCTATCCATTATAGAGTAAATAGCTCTTTTCACAATAAGAGTTATCCATACAGTGACGGTATTTAATTATGAAAGTTGGCTAAGTAGCTGACCCTGTTAGTCCGTTCTTTTAAGATAAAGGAGCATAAGCCTTTTTATTATTATTTCCTCCGCTTAATGGATAACCATTTGCTACCAATGGGGGAATTGCTTCTTATTTCCAATTTAGATAATTGGATTTGCACCAAAGGAAACCAAAAATTCCATATACCATAGAAATCTAGGATGGAAAAGCTATATCCTATTCATTGGTACTAATCATGGATACTTCCAAATTTTTTTTATTTGTTTGAAGTTATGATCTGAACGAGTCGCACATACACCCTAGCACATGTTCCTCGACGCTGAGGGCATCCTTTAAGCGCGGCCGTTTTTCTAGCATTTCGTATTGGCTGTCTTGCGTTTCTAATAAGTTGTTTAACCGTCGGCATGTTGTATGTGTATAGAAAAAAATGGATTGGTTTAGATCCATCTTAACCTGATGATTGATCATCATGAAGTCTTTCTATTTCTATTTTCTATTAAATCGAAGAAAACCCTAATTTGGGTCTGAAATAACTTTATAAGAAATCCGGACACTACCAATCCTTAAACATTTCCGGAAACCACACTGGATCAGTATCGCAGTGCTCGTCAATCATTTCATCCCCTACAATATCGACAAGTCCATAAGCTTTGGCTTCGTCTGCTGACATAAAAACATCCCTTTCCATGTCTTCGGATACAACCCAAAAGGGTTTGCCTGTTCTTAGTGCATAAACCCTTGTAATCATTTCGCGAACTTTGTGTAACTCTTCTACTTCTAGTAAAAATTCTGGTGTCCTTGCCCGATAATAAGCACTAGCGGGTTGGTGAAGCATAATCCTCGCGTGAGGGAATGCTATACGCTTGGTGGGTTCTCCTCCAAGTAGAATGAAGGACGCCATGGACGCGGCTATTCCAAGGCATATTGTATATATATCTGGTGTCACCGTTTGCATCGTATCAAAAATAGCCATTCCTGAGATTAGCCACCCGCCTGGGGAGTTTATAAACAAAAAAATATCACTAAGTCCATCTTCTATACTGAGATATACCATGAGACCTGTAATATGATTCGTGATCTCGCAACGAATCTCTTGACCTAAAAAAAGTGTCCTTTCTCGATACATAACATTGTATAAGTCAACCCAAGTCGCTTCTTCATCTCCGGGAATCCGGTAAGGTACTTTTGGAACACCAATGGGCATATTAGATTAATATTATTAAATTTAAGTAAGAAAACTACACTTTAATATGGAAACGTAAGAATAGAAGAGAAAGAATGAATCCGCAGTTTATTGTCTTCATTTTTATTCTTATTCTATATGAATACTATAGATTCTATTAATATGAATAGTATAGATTATATTAATACGTAGATTGAAAGGTTATACGTATAAAGAAGGTAAGACAGATTGAATAAAGAAAAAGGAATCGGCGATTCAAATGATAAACAAAGAGGGGTAGGGATCTATTCTTCATTTTTCAAAATTGGCCAAGTTACCCATTGCATATTGGCACTTATCGAGTATAGAATAGATCTGCTTCTCTTTCTTCTTATGAACAGAATTGGCTTCTTATTTTTAATGAAATGAAATAAATATTAACGCTTTCTGACACAGAATCCCCTAGAAGGGTTAGGTACATAGGATATGGATAGTCTTTTCCAATGCGATAAAATAAAGCGACATCGTGTCTATTTTTCTTTGCTAAAGGGGTATTTCCATGGGTTTACCTTGGTATCGTGTTCATACTGTCGTATTGAATGATCCGGGTCGATTACTTGCGGTGCATATAATGCACACAGCTCTAGTTTCTGGTTGGGCTGGCTCGATGGCTTTATACGAATTAGCAGTTTTTGATCCCTCTGATCCTGTTCTGGATCCAATGTGGAGACAAGGTATGTTCGTCATTCCCTTCATGACTCGTTTAGGAATAACGGATTCCTGGGGTGGTTGGAGTATTTCAGGAGGAACTGTAACAAATCCGGGTATTTGGAGTTATGAAGGTGTGGCAGGTGCACATATTGTGTTTTCTGGTTTGTGTTTCTTGGCAGCGATCTGGCATTGGGTATATTGGGACCTAGAAATATTCTCTGATGAGCGGACGGGAAAACCCTCTTTAGATTTGCCCAAGATCTTTGGAATTCATTTATTTCTTGCAGGGGTGGCTTGCTTTGGCTTTGGCGCATTTCATGTAACGGGTTTGTATGGTCCTGGGATATGGGTATCCGATCCTTATGGGCTAACTGGAAAAGTACAAGCTGTAAATCCAGCGTGGGGTGCAGAAGGTTTTGATCCTTTTGTTCCGGGGGGAATAGCTTCTCATCATATTGCTGCGGGTACGTTGGGTATATTAGCGGGTTTATTCCATCTTAGTGTCCGTCCGCCTCAACGTCTATACAAAGGATTACGTATGGGCAATATTGAAACTGTACTTTCCAGTAGTATCGCTGCTGTTTTTTTTGCAGCTTTCGTAGTTGCTGGAACTATGTGGTATGGGTCAGCAACGACCCCAATCGAATTATTCGGGCCTACTCGTTATCAGTGGGATCAGGGATACTTTCAGCAAGAAATATATCGAAGAGTTAGCAATGGTTTAGCCGAAAATCTTAGTTTATCAGAAGCTTGGTCTAAAATTCCCGAAAAATTAGCCTTTTATGATTATATTGGTAATAATCCGGCAAAAGGGGGATTATTCAGAGCGGGCTCAATGGACAATGGGGATGGAATAGCTGTTGGCTGGTTAGGACATCCCGTTTTTAGAGATAAAGAAGGACGTGAGCTTTTTGTACGCCGTATGCCTACTTTTTTTGAAACATTTCCAGTTGTTTTGGTAGATGAAGAGGGAATTGTGAGAGCGGACGTTCCTTTTAGAAGAGCAGAATCCAAATATAGTGTTGAACAGGTAGGGGTAACGGTGGAGTTCTATGGTGGCGAACTTAATGGAGTAAGTTATTCTGATCCTGCTACTGTAAAAAAATATGCGAGGCGTTCTCAATTAGGGGAAATTTTTGAATTAGATCGAGCTACTTTGAAATCAGATGGTGTTTTTCGCAGCAGTCCAAGGGGTTGGTTCACTTTTGGTCATGCTACCTTTGCTTTGCTCTTCTTTTTCGGACACATTTGGCATGGCGCTAGAACCTTGTTCCGAGATGTTTTTGCTGGTATTGATCCAGATTTGGATGCTCAAGTGGAATTTGGAACATTCCAAAAAGTGGGAGATCCAACTACAAGGAAACAGGCAGTCTGATACACATTGTTATGGTATCTTTGACCTCTCTTTTTTGATTTGGCTTGGGAAACATCTCCCATCCTTTCTTTAACTCTTTTTCTTTCTTTATATGGGAAATTCTCCCAAATGACAAATGAATAGGTGTGGAAGTTATAATTGTAAATAAACCACGATCGAATCTATGGAAGCATTGGTTTATACGTTCCTTTTAGTTTCTACTTTAGGGATAATTTTTTTCGCTATCTTTTTCCGAGAACCACCTAAGGTTCCACCAACTCCAACTAAAAGAATAAAATAATTTCATTGAAGTAAGAAGTCTACCCATCTGGTAGACTTCTTACTTCAATTAGTCCCCGTGTTCTTCGAATGGATCTCTTAATTGTTGAGAGGGTTGCCCAAACGCGGTATATAAGGCATACCCAGTAAAGCTTACAAGTAAACCAGATATGGAGATGGCGACTAAAGTTGCTGTTTCCATTTTTATAGAATTTCAAGATTACAATGGATCTACGAAAAGATCGTGTATTTACAACTACAACGGAATAGTATACAAAGTCAACACCAATGATGAAATAGAATTTATGGCTACACAAACCGTTGAAGATAGTTCTAAACCTAGGCCAAAACGAACTGGTGCAGGTAGTTTATTGAAACCCTTGAATTCGGAATATGGGAAAGTAGCTCCGGGTTGGGGGACCACTCCTTTTATGGGAGTCGCAATGGCTTTATTCGCTATATTCCTATCTATCATTTTAGAAATTTATAATTCTTCTGTTTTACTGGACGGAATTTTAACCAATTAGGTTTCTACTAATCTAAAAAAAAAAGGAAGTCATAGTTTTTCCATCCAAAAAAGCTTTTCTAGTTTAAGCTCTATATTTCTAGACATTATGGTAGTTCGACCGCGGAATTTTTTTGTTTCGGTATCTCTGGAATATGAGTGTGTGACTTGTTAGAATTGATCCTATTGATAATACATAGAAAGGGCCTGTTATCTCTATCAAGATGATTCTAATTCGTCAGATATTATTTATTCTAGTATCTGGAACACGAAATAGATAGAGTGGATCAAAAAAAATGGAACTATGATTCATAATCACTATTAAGACCTCGCAACCAGACTGAAAAATTCAAGTAGTTCTTAAATAAAAATAAAAAAGAAATTTTCTTCCTTCCAATTTTGTTTGCCCAAAAGACAACTTTTTTCTCTCGATTTTGCCGAGTCATTGCACCGATTCCATAAATGATTATCAAGTGGTTCTTATTCGAAGAACCCTTGCCTTTTGGTTAGCTTGAGACTCAATCATCGTGGCTCTAGTATGAATCTAAGGTTTTAATTGAACTGATTCATAGGATCGCAACAAGATAATTTCTATATTACGATTACGCACAAAAAAAAACAAATCCAAAATAGGGAAGAGAAAAGTCAAGAGGCCTCGAATGACCGGCATAAGGGAACGGAAGAAAGACAGATGAGCCAACTTGAGATTTTTTGGCATTATCATAACAAAGAATATATTCCGAATTTTTCTTATTTCATATCTTCAAGGCAAATCGACCCAATCCAGTGGCTGATGAAGTTTTGAACTTTTTTTTTCTAATATTCGTTGAAAATTTGTGTGTTTCTGCTTGAGCCGTACGAGATGAAATTTTCATATACGGCTCTTAGAGGGGGGGCTTGGGTTAGTTACCTATCTCAATAAAGTATATGATTGGTTTGAGGAACGTCTTGAGATTCAGGCAATTGCAGATGATATAACTAGTAAATATGTTCCTCCCCATGTCAACATATTTTATTGTTTAGGGGGAATTACACTTACTTGTTTTCTAGTACAAGTCGCTACCGGTTTTGCTATGACTTTTTACTACCGCCCAACGGTTACAGAGGCTTTTTCTTCGGTTCAATACATAATGACCGAGGCCAACTTTGGTTGGTTAATCCGATCAGTTCATCGATGGTCAGCAAGTATGATGGTTCTAATGATGATCCTGCATGTATTTCGTGTGTATCTCACAGGTGGGTTTAAAAAACCCCGCGAATTAACTTGGGTCACAGGTGTGGTTTTAGCTGTTTTGACTGCATCATTTGGTGTAACTGGTTATTCGTTGCCTTGGGATCAAATTGGTTATTGGGCAGTCAAAATTGTGACAGGTGTACCTGATGCCATTCCGGTAATAGGATCGCCTTTAGTGGAGTTATTACGTGGAAGTGCTAGTGTGGGTCAATCCACTTTGACTCGTTTTTATAGTTTACATACCTTTGTACTGCCTCTGCTTACTGCCGTATTTATGTTAATGCACTTTCCAATGATACGTAAGCAAGGTATTTCGGGTCCTTTATAGGGAAGGCATATCTATAGAGAATTAGAATTCTCATATATCATATCGGGTAGGTTATCGTATTTCATTGCTACAAACATGTGTTATTTTACAATAACCCATGTCATTTGGATACTTCTCTTCAACTCCGAAGTATTTTGATACAATACAAATAGTTGAAGTTAATTTTACGAAAGAAAAAAAGGCGGATTATGGGAGTGTGTGACTTGAATTATTGGTTTGGCCATGCAGATAAAGAATTGGATCTGCCACATTAGAATTCACAATCAAAGGTGTCTCCGCATCCAATCAACACGTAAGTCTCCTACCTAGGAAGGATAGGCTGGTTCACTTGAGGAGAATATTTTCTATGATCATACCCCACCATGTCATCCATGAACAGGCTCCGTAAGATCCCATAGAGTAGAAATGGAATAAGTCATGTGACATGATCCAATATTACACTTACCCTTTTTTATTATAGTATGGAAATGCATTCATTTTCTTTGCATCGATTGTGATCCGCAATACTATCGGAGTAAAAGAAGGGATCTAAGGAAAAATGTAGGCTAAACTTTTTTATTTTTTATTAGTAACAAGTAAATATTTTGTTTGGAGGTAAGAAACTTGCGATATTGGGGGGATAAACACCAACTAATCAAGAGACATGAGACAATCCAGAAAGCAATTGATCATGATCAAATTTGTAAGCCCACTTGGATATTGAGCATTTACCCATAAGAATAGGATTCTTTTCAATGAGTAGTTCTAGATCCAACTTCGGAAAAGATAATATGATAAAGCTTTTCTTGCCTAGAGTCATTGAGTCATTATATACCATAATTCTATTATGGATCTTCCGCGGTCTTATTTCTTTCATTCTTGCTCGAGCCGGATGATGATAAATTCTCATGTCCGGTTCCTTTGGGGGATGGATCCTAAAGAGTTCGCCTATCCCAATAACAAAGAAACCAGACTTAAATGATCCTGTATTAAGAGCTAAATTAGCTAAAGGGATGGGACATAATTATTACGGGGAACCCGCATGGCCCAATGATCTTTTATATATTTTTCCAGTAGTAATTCTAGGTACTATTGCATGTAATGTAGGTTTAGCGGTTCTCGAGCCATCAATGATTGGTGAACCGGCGGATCCATTTGCAACTCCTCTGGAAATATTACCTGAGTGGTACTTCTTTCCCGTATTTCAAATACTCCGTACGGTACCCAATAAGTTATTGGGCGTTCTCTTAATGGTTTCTGTGCCAACAGGCTTATTGACAGTACCTTTTCTAGAGAATGTGAATAAATTCCAAAATCCCTTTCGTCGCCCAGTAGCTACGACCGTTTTTTTAATCGGTACTGCAGTAGCTCTTTGGTTAGGTATTGGAGCAACATTACCCATTGATAAATCTTTAACTTTAGGTCTTTTTTAGGTATTTTTTGATTCATTCAACCGTGAAGTACCGTGCATAGGTATCTAGGAAATAGTTACTTCCAAGTGAATCTTCCCTAGATACCTAAAATCCATTTTATTATGATCCATTTCGCGAAAATATAGATTGTACCAAAGATGCTAAATTGTTTTCTTTTTTTCTTTTTATTCTAACTCGAAAAAGAAGAAGAACAAAAAATTGTAATGGATTTAAAACGAGAGCTTATTCTTAAGTAAATCCATTGGTAGATACTTCTCTAGAGTGTCCCATATCTGTTTTCTATCTTCCATACGAAAATTTTCAATTCTCATAAGATCTTCTTCAGTCTTACTCAAAAGGTCCAATAGTGTATGTATATTGGCCCTTTTGAGACAATTATACGTTCTAGAAGGCAATTCTAATTGATCAATAAAAATACAATTCAATGGAATTCCTTTTTTGTTTTTCTTTAGATTAGTTAATCTTTTTTGAAAAGTAAAAAGGGGCGGAGTAAACCTGTTTTTATTTTCTTCGAAACTCGTTCCCTCTTCCTCCGCGTGTAGAAAAGGGAGGAATAAATCAATCAAATTACGAGAAGCCTCATAAAGCGCTTCTTTAGGGGTTAAACTTCCATTAGTCCATATTTCTAAAAAAAGTATCTCGTGTTTTTCATTTCCATTCCCACAAGAAAAAATACTATAATTCACATTTCGAACAGGCATGGATACAGCATCTATAGGATAACTTCCATCTTGATAGTTCTTTCTGAGTTCTGTCTGATATCCACGATCTCTCTTTATCTGTAACTCAATACAAAAATTAATGGGCTCTGTCAAGTTAGCTATAGGTTGTGCCGTATCAACGATTTCTACGGAAGGTGGTAAGATTATATCTTGAGCAGTTATGTACCTAGGACCTTTGACGCAAATTGATGCGTCTCTAACTCCATAGAGATTACTTCTCAATACAATTTCTTTCAAATTTAGTAAAATTTCTTGTACGGATTCTTCAATACCTGCTATTGTAGAATATTCGTGTGGCACGCTCCCAAATTTTGCCCGTGTGATACATGCTCCTTCTATTTCTCCAAGTAAAGCTCTTCGCAAGGCAATACCGACGGTGTCCGCTTGACCTTTTTTAAGCGGGGACAGAATGAAACGACCATAATAAAGACGCTTACTATCTACTCTTGATTCAACACACTTCCACTGTAGTGTTTGAGTGGATCCTGCTACCTCCTCTCGAACCATAATAGACTAGTATTATTATTTGATCATTGAATCGTTTATTTCTCTTGAAAACGGATTAATTCTTTTACAGGCGTCTTTTTTTAGGCGGTCGACATCCATTATGCGGCATAGGTGTTACATCGCGTATACAACTTAATCGCACACCGCTTTTAGCAATGGCTCGTAATGCGGCATCTCTTCCACTACCAGCGCCCTTTACCATAACTTCTGCTCGTTGCAAACCTACTGTACGAATAGCATCTACTGCTGTTCTTTGACCAGCATAGGGTGATGCTTTTCTTGAGCTTTTGAATCCACAAGTACCTGCGGAGGACCAGAAAACCACCCGACCTTGCGGGTCCGTAACAGTTATAATGGTATTGTTGAAACTAGCTTGAACATGAATAACCCCTTTTGTTATTCTACGTGCACTTTTCCGTAGACTAAAACGTGCATTCCTACGTAAACCAATACGCACTTTCTTACGTGAACCTATTTTTGGTATAGCTTTTGCCATATTTTATTATCTCATAAATATGAGTTAGAAATAACAAAAAGAAAAAAAGATACAAAGATATCCGTTTCCGGGTAAAATATACCCTTTACTTTAATTATTTAAAATTCTTTTATTTAGAATTGGAACATTTCCGCGGGTACTTTTTTATTTTAGAGAAAGTAAAGTTCTTTTTCGAAAGATTACCCCTGTCGTTGTTTATGCTTCGGATTAGAGCAAATGACTCTAATTCGTCCACGCCTACGAATCAGTCGACATTTTGTACAAATTTTACGAACGGAAGCTCTTATTTTCATATTTCCGTATCCTTTCTTAAACTATGAATCTAATATTTTGGAAAAAATAAGTCTCTTCGCTTGAATTTTTGAACTTCAAATTTATTACCCTAGAAAAAAGAAAACCCTAATCCTTTGAATCTTCGCTATCTTTCAAATCTTCGATATCTTTCGAGTCTTCGATACGCTTCGAATCTTTATGGGGAAGTCTATAAATTATACGTCCCTTGCTGGAATCATAACGACTTACTTCAATTTTGACCCTATCCCCCATCAGTATTCGTATAGAACTAGAGCGGATCTTTCCTGAAATATAGCCCAGGATGATGGTGTCATTCTCTAGCCGAACGCGGAACATTCCATTGGGTAGGGCTTCCGTAACTAAACCTTCGAAAGTGACTTTTGCTTCTCTCGGGTTTTTTTTTTCTCTCCTATTTTTTTTTTCTGTCATATTTTTTTCTCCTATTTTTCTATTTTTATTTTCAAAATAGGAAGGTCGAGATAGAATTCGGGCACTATAGTCGGAGCGATTACCATATATAACATAAGACTTCTCCCCCAATTCTGTTTAGTCGAGCCTCTCGATCTGTCATTATCCCTCGAGAAGTAGAAAGAATAGCAATTCCCATTCCACCCAAAACTTTAGGAATTCCTTGATAGTTGGTATAAATTCGTAAGCCGGGTCGGCTGATACGCTTTAAAAAGGTTCTTGTTCTATATATTCCTTTTCTAGTCTTTCTCTTTTGATGTCGCAAAGTTGAAACCAAGAAATATCTGTTACGTTCCTGATGTTTCCGAACACTTTCAATAAAACCCTCTCGTAGAAGTATTTTAACAATGTTTTCGGTAATATTTGTAGATATTACTCGAACTGTTCCTTTTTTATTCATGTCCGCGTTTCTTATAGAGGTTAGTAAATCCGCAATAGTGTCCTTGCCCATAAGACTCTAATTCTAGGTTCCTCCAAATTGTTCTATAATCAACATGTTTTCTTTTTTTTTGCTTTTCATTTTAAATTTTAAAACATATACGTAAAACACAATCTACTAACTACTAAATTTATTCTCTGATCTAAATTTCACCTACTAGTATTTATAATACTTCAGGAGCTAATGAAACTATTTTGGTAAAATTCAATTCTCTCAATTCCTCAGCAATCGCGCCAAAAACTCGAGTTCCTTTTGGATTTCCTTTTTGATCAATTATAACCGCTGCGTTGTCATCATAGCGGATTATTATACCGTCTTCACATTTGAACTCTTTACATGTACGTACAATTACAGCTCGAATTACTTCGGATCTTTCTAGGGGCATTCGGGGCAATGCGTCTTTGATTACAGCAACAATAACATCACCAATACGAGCATATCGCTGATTACCTGCAGCTCCTATGACTCGAATACACATCAATTTTCGAGCTCCACTATTATCTGCTACGTTTAAAAGGGTCTGAGGTTGAATCATATTATTTTGATTTCCATTTGTTATTTCAATGCAAAAGGATGAAAGAAATATTGTCTTTTCAGAAAGAAAAAAAAGGGCGTTTTTTTATCTTCAATACTCCTTTGAGTTTTAGGGGTTCTATATTTCTAATCGAATAAATTGACTTCGTATAGGCATTTTACTGGCAGCTATGGAGATAGCTGCTCTAGCTACAGTTTCGGATACCCCCCCCATTTCATAAAGTATACGACCTGGTTTAACAACGGCTACCCAATATTCGGGGGACCCCTTTCCTGAGCCCATACGTGTTTCCGTCGGTCTTAGTGTAACGGGTTTGTCGGGAAATATACGTACCCATATTTTTCCACCACGACGTGCATATCGTGTTATTGCTCTTCGTCCTGCTTCTATCTGTCTCGCCGTGATCCAAGCAGGTTCAAGTGCTTGAAGAGCATATCTACCAAAACAAATACGATTGCCTCGGCAGGATTTTCCTTTCATTCTTCCTCTATGTTGTTTGCGAAATCTGGTTCTTTTGGGGTTATAGTCGATGGTTCTTTCTTAGTTCCATCTCTACTGCAAAACTGGACATGAGAGTTTCTTCTCATCCAGCTCCTCGCGAATGAAATGAGAAAGCGTGCAAATTTCTCTAATTCCATAATATTCAAAAATATTAGGGAGAGATCCACATTAATAGATAAATAATAGAAAAAATTAGGTTTTTTTTATATTTATCTATTAATTTGTTAAAATCGAAAAATCTATAGTCAAAAAAAAAAGAAGATCTAGAATATATCTAGATGTGTGTGTCTATATTATCTAAATTCTATATTTTATAGATGATGTAATCCTTAAAATATCTTTATTTTTACTCTTATTGAATAATGGTAATGGTAAAGTATTCTAATTTAAAAAGGATTTCGCGGGCGAATATTTACTCTTTTCTGTCTTATTTGTTAATTTATAACCTTACCAAATAAGACAATTTTTTTGGTTTGTTCCGCCATCCTACCCAATGAAGTATTAGGATTCTTTTCAATAAAATCCTATGGAATCATAGGTTCTGTCGTTCCCACTGCCTCTCCTTGAATGGTTAGGTCTGAATTCCACAATGGAGCTTCCAAAAAATTTCTTTCCCAGTTAATTTTCTCAGTTTTATTAACCAGGATGGCTCTTTATTATTGCTTTAAATTTCTAGTTCTTGTTTCAAGTTACGTTACGATTTCTAATTCTCTATTTTTTTTTATTATATTGATGCTTTATCACATTGCTTTTTATGATGCAATTCATAGACCATACATATTGGAATCCTATATCTTACTTAATCCCTCTTCCTTCTTTCTATCATCCCTCCCTTTATCCGCATCCCTTTAGTTTTCCTTCACAACCTAGAATCTCATTTCTTTTTTAGAGAAAAAGCAGTTGCTACAACTATATGATAGATCCACTCATTTATGATAGAGATATTTATTCATATAGTGACTGTTTCTTAGTTAGGATCTCGACAATACGAAGCAATAGGTTGGTTATTAGTTAATTTTCTATAATTACTAAGTTTTTTTCTTAAAAAAAAAATAACGAGTCACACACTAAGCATAGCAATTATATTAAATGATTTATCAATTTTCATTAAATCTTATAGAAAGAAAGAGGTAGAATTTCTTGTTTTTTTCAGGGATTTCAGGAAAAAAGATCTCTTGTCATTTTTTATTCTATCACTGGACAGAATGCGAAGAGAAGATTAGTTATTCTTCGTCTACGAATATCCAAATTTTTACACCTAATACTCCATAGATAGTTCGAATTGGATAGCAGCAATAATCAATTTTAGCGCGAATTGTTTGGAGGGGGAGTCTACCCTTTTTGATGCATTCGGCACGTGCAATTTCTTTTCCTCCGAGACGACCCGCAATTTTGACTTTGACTCCCCTTATATCCGCTTTTTTAGTTAATTCAATGGCTTTTTTCATTGCCTTTCGGAATGAAACTCTATTTTTTAATTGGAAAGCTATATATTCTGCCAGAATGTTAGGTTCTCTATAAGGCTCTTTCACTTTTTCGATAGAAATATTAAGTCTTTGGTTTACAGAGTGAATTTCCTTTTGTAGATCTTTCTCTAATTCTTCGATTACTCCTTTTTTCTTTAATAAATTAGGGAATCCAATATGGATTATGACGTGGATCGTATCGATTTCTTTTTGAATTTCTATACGTGTAATTACTTCAGAACTTGAACCTGAGTCCGTTTTTCTATTATGTGTAATTACTTCGGAACTTGAGTCTGATTCTATTTTTCTATTCGAGCCCTTTTTCCTATTCTTTTGTATATAGTTCTTGATACAATTCCTTATTTTTTTATCTTCCTGTAAACCTTCAGAATAATTTTTTGGTTGTGCGAACCAAAAGGAATGGTGTTTTTGGGTTGTACCAAGTCTGAAACCGAGTGGATTTATTTTTTGTCCCATATTTTTCTATTCTATATTTTTTTAGTGGGAATTGAAATCTTAGATGAATCTAAAGGTTATTTAGATTTCTTTACTATATTTAATACAATTGTTATATGACACATGCTTTTTTTTATGGGAAAACTACGTCCTCGAGCCCGAGGTCTAAATTTTTTCATAATAGTACTCCTACTGACTTCGGCTTTAGTAATGAATAAATTCGCTTTGTCGAAATCCCTATAATGAGTAGCATTTGCTGCTGCTGAATAAACCAACTTTAAGATGGGATAAGATGCTCGATAAGGCATGAGGTTCAGTATCATAACAGTTTCTTCGTAGTAACGCCATCGAATCTCATCAAGAACTCTTTGTGCTTTGAAAACAGACATATGTATACGTTTTTGTGCTTTGAAAACTCGCTCAAACTTAAGTAAACGATCGGTTGGCACTTTCCTTGCGAGTTTCCT